CGAGGCGCTCAACGGACCTTTTCTTATTCTAAAAACTTTGGATTGATGTAAAAAACGCTCTTTTTGTTATTCTTATCTAAATTATAAGGTCTTGGACGGAACTACTTACTGTTTTACAGTACAGAGATTCTAGTAATTCGTATTACTCTATTACGCGAGCAGTCATAAATAATTACTAATGAAACATTCCAGTATCCTTAGTTATTTGAAGGTATTTTTGATTGATTTCTATTTTCTTTATCTTCTAGATAAAGAAAATAGAAATCAATCATTCAAATTCAAGTTAAAGTTTTTAGTATTAATAGCTAATAATCTAAAAAAAAGAAATATATTCTGTACTCTATTTGTTTATTCTTTAATACGAAATACCCGACAAACGGTCTTAGAAGGGATATTTTTGAATTCTTTGATTGGTTCTTCCGATCCTATTTTATTTGACTCATAGATAGAACATTAATTCTAACAAATAGAATATCCAAAATTTTAAATTTTTTATTCGAAACGCCGCGTGATCTTCAACCAATTATGTGCTTCAATATAATTACCAGGAGTAAGCGCTATAGCTTGTTTCCAATACTCAGCGGCTTGATCGAACCAAGCCTCCGCAATTTCCGAATCTCCCTGTCGAATGGCCTGCTCTCCCCGGTCGGAATAGGGGGCTCCTTCCCTTAGAACCGTACTTGAGAGTTTCCTAACTCATACGGCTCAGCAGTAAATTCTTTTGGTATCAGTTTTACCTACCGAACGGAAGGAGATTTATCATAGATCTATCTCGCTTTTCGGTTTCGGGTTAATCAAAAGAGGTTAATAACATGAGTTTCAAACTTGAATTTTTATTTCTAATTCATTTTTGTTTTATCTTTTATCCCACCTTCAGACGACTAAAGGATGCGCATTTCCTCTTTTCGTTAACATTTTCTGCAAGGTAACTATCTCGGTTTCATATCAAAATTTATATAGAATCCTTGAAAAGGGCTTTCTTATGCAGGAAAAAAGCCTTACTATCTTTGGGATCTGATCCTACACCGCTGCTCAATACCTTAGTGGATCGCCTCTATTACATAAGCGGATTACTCACTTTTTTCTATCTTATATTATGTATGGCATAAATAAGCAGTTCTTAATGTATTGGCCCAAACCTGGTTAATTGATCTTTACGGTGCTTCTTCTCTATCAATTCGATTTTTTTATCCATAGAAAAAAGTATCTAGGCATATCTTATTTCTTCATATTTTCGACGCATATGAAGTTTAGTTCCTTGCTACAGCTCATAAAAATCGTTGTTTTTGACGAGGCATATGTAGAGAGCCTTTTTTTTTCTTTTTTTTCATATTTACTAGAAGATTTTTTTGGTCTTTCTTTCCTTTTATCTTTCTATAGTGGAGATAGTCGCACGTAATGACAGATCACAGCCATATTATTAAACGCTTGTGGTAAGAATGGGTTTCGTTCTAGTGCCCTAAAATAATATTCTAAAGCTTTCGTATGATCTCCATTACTTGTGTGAATAAGGCCTATGTTATAGAGTATATAACTTCGATCGTAGGGATCAATTTCTAGTCGCATAGCTTCATAATAATTCTGTAAAGCTTCTGCATAATTTCCTTCGGATTGGGCTGACATCCGTTACGGTCGTCATTCGATTAAAAGATAAACGAATCTCCGTTCCAGAACCGTACGTGAGATTTTCATCTCATACGGCTCCTCCCTTATATGTCTAATGAGAATATTTCAATCGTTTTTGATTCCATGTATCTATTATTCTCATTGTGAATTGAGCGGGGCTAGTGTTTTTGCACGAAATTTCTAGCCAACCTTCCTGCGTGAGAGCTTTTGTTAACATCAAACGTGTTGGTACTAGATAGAAATGGTAACTCCAACAATTCCTTTGTCCTCAACGCCCCCTAATTTCCAGGAATTAGTCACTTCAACAGTCTTTGATGGTTATATGGGTATCCGGGGTACGAACGAGATGGATGTTTGTTGTCCCAACCATTTTTTTAAGTCCCAACCCAGATACGGAAGGGAGTAAGTAATTTTTAACAAAGCTTTAGTCTTGTTGATTTCTATGTGTAGTGCTTTTCCCCTATGCTGCCTATTAGAACTAGTAGAGTAGGATTGACCTGGAATACAGAACCAATAGGTGTAACCTTTCGCTCAATACTAAAACGGATAATGGAAGCATATGAGGCTGCATTAATCGAGGATACACGACAGAAGGAATTGTTCTATTGATAAACTTCACCTTCACGAAGCGTAGATTTTTTTCAACAATCTATCAAAATAGAATTTTTTTTCTTAATAAGCTGGGGTAAAAAAAAAAGAATCAAATCACACCATCTCTGTAATAGGTAAATGCCTCCTTTTCGCCCGAAGTTGTTGGAATTATTCGTAATAAAATATTGGCCACAACTGAAAAGGTCTTATCAATAAAATTTCCATTTATCCGCGATCTAGGCATAGGTACCAATCCATTCGAAAATTCTTTTCATTCTCCCTAGGGGGAAAATGATCCTACAAAAAAAGGAATTGTACAATACGAAATTGCATAAAAAAGATTCAGTAAAAAAAAAAAAGAATCAACAAAGAAAATGTAAAGCTACGAACCCTCTACTACTACTCATATTCAAAGACTCAAATTGCTCCTTTTTGCGATAATCAAAAAGAAATATTTGGAGACGATTCGAATTTATCTTGTAGTATACCAACGGCCCAACTAGTCCTATTTCATAGAAGTTGAAGAATCAAGTTTTACTATAGATTCACTTTTGTTGAATTATGCCCCAACGGGGGGGGAATAGTCGAAGAATTATTCTATAATGTAAATAGAAGAATAACCGTCTATTTTTTTTTGTGTTATGTGCATAGTGAGTAGACACTATACAACCAAATAGCCCCACCCCAGGATGAGTCATAAATTTGTAAAAGATCTGTGAAATAATCGCCTTTTTTGGTGAAAACTTTTAAATAAATGAATTTTCTAATTTTTATGGAATTGTCGTTTAAATGGAATCATAATTGAAAGGTATCCATTAATCATAATCTAAAAAACATAAACCCATCAATCCGTTGATTCCTACAAGGGCGGAAACAGCATCTTCGCAAATATGAAAAAGATACCTTTTTCGTTTTCCCAAGAAAAAACTATTTTATTTGACTCCCCGAGCCTTGAAAAGCTCTTTATTAAAAATGGGAGATTTTTTTAGTTAGAATTGGTTGGTTGTGCCCTTACCTAGCCAACTCAAACAAAAATATGAATAACTCGCTATTCATTCGGTTCCTGGGTCATAATTGTTGTGTAGGAGAGGTGGCCGAGTGGTTCAAGGCGTAGCATTGGAACTGCTATGTAGACTTTTGTTTACCGAGGGTTCGAATCCCTCTCTTTCCGTACCTACACCCAACTCACCAACATCGCCGACCACAACAAATTAACCAAGAGGTAGATCCTTCTTTCTATCTTTATATATATTCTAAACTGGATATATATAGATTTTCGAGTTCTAATGAAATTGCTGCGATATGTAAAAAAATGGAATAAGGTCGACAAGAAATCGAAACTCTCTCTGTCGATCTATGATACATGAATGGGAAAAATCCGAATCAAAACCCTTACCTTAATCTTAAATCAATTTCGTTTGGAGAAAGGAGGCTAATTTTTCCGAAACCTTTTCTAAACCCTTTTCTTTAAGGTAGGCTTAAGTCTGACGGGAATAATATTCTACGACTAGCAATTCATTTATTTTCAAACCGACCCACTTATTATCTATTATTTGATTAACTACTCCTTTATATGGGAATGGGTGAAGAGTCAAATGTTTTGGCAATTCCTCGCTGTGGGATGAATCCAGATAATTTTGAACAAGAGCTTTGGATTTTTGCTTATCCCTCGCCATAACAATGTCGTTGGGTTTGCAACGATAACTTGGTATATCTACTATACGGCCATTAACTAAAATATGTCTATGATTAACTAATTGGCGGGCTCCAGGAATAGTCGGAGACATACCCAATCGAAAAAGGATGTTGTCCAAACGCATTTCAAGTAATTGGAGTAAAACCTGACCTGTTGACCCTTTGGCTTTTCTCGCGATACGAAAGTATTTCAGTAATTGTCGTTCTGTAATACCATAATGAAAACGTAATTTTTGTTTTTCTTCTAGACGAATACGATATTGAGATCTTTTCCCGGAACGTGAGGGGTTTCTAAGATCTCTAGGCTTTTTATTAGTCAGTCCTGGTAAAACCCCCAGACGTCGTATTTTTTTGAAACGAGGCCCTCGGTAACGCGACATAAAAACTCCTTATTGTTATTGATATTTCATTTTTTTTATTAAAACTAAACTAAATGATAAATGAAGCGAAATCCCCTGAAGTATTATATTAATTTGGTTGGACTAGAACGACTAATGTCACTAGACGGAATAGTGAAATGAAAGATGTACGTATCCGAAGTTCCTCCTTGTTTTTGTATAAAAATGCATTATTCATTATTATTTATTTTAAATATTTGATTTTTAATTTCATTTATTAATTTAATTATTGTATATATTTATTCTTAGTTTAGTTACTTTTTTTTTGAGTTTTGTTGTATATTTATTTATATTCCCTAGATATTCCCTAGAATATAAATAATATAATTACATTTTTTTAATATAGAATATAATAAAAATCTAAAATAACGAAAAAAATAATATACAAATCAACACAAAAAAACATAGAAAATACAAATACTAAAAAAGATCCGTTGAGTTGTTCTGCCGAGATTTCACTTTTTCAGTAGAAATCGTCGCCCTTTTGAAAAAAGAAAGGTATCTTTATTCTGTAATTTCAAAGAAACATTCTCAATCGTATAAAAAATAGAACAAATAGAGAAAAGCCGGCTATCGGAGTCGAACCGATGACCATCGCATTACAAATGCGATGCTCTAACCTCTGAGCTAAGCGGGCTCACATAAGAGAAATTTTACATGCATAATAATTCCAAAAACTATATCTTAGCT